TCATTTTATATACCTGCCACTTTATCTTTGTTAGTACCGTCTGATGAATAACAAACTTTCAATTGAGCTTCTTCTTTCAATTGGTATTTTTTCGTATCCTCTTATTTTGTTTTGAAAAAATGGAAACTTAGGTAAGTGCTTTATAAGCATATGTAGAAAAAAATTTATTTCATTTAGATCCTTTATGCTTACGATAACTAGTTTTTTTGGTTTTCTACTAGTGGCTTTAACTATAACCTCCGCTCTATTTATTGGTTTAAGCAAGATACGACTTATTTAAAATTTTTATTTGAATTGAATAATAAACCTTTCCGTGAGATTCCATGTATTCTATAGTTACTTACAGCCTCAATTGGCAATTCTTGGTCATTGAGATTCATGCCAATTCAGATTAGTATTTAGGTATATATATTACCTCTTTTTTTTCTTTCAAACAAATTGAAATGATTGAAGTTTTTCTATTTGGAATCGTCTTAGGTCTAATTCCTATTACTTTGGCTGGATTATTCGTAACTGCATACTTACAATACAGACGTGGTGATCAGTTGGACCTTTGATTAATATCTCTTTTTTTTATCGACCTCCTCTTTTTTTTATTTAATCCACAGGAGGTCAAATTCCTATTGCTGTGCAAAAGTTACTGAATCCCTTTCAGTCTAATTTGATCTAAGAATAAAAAAATCACGCTCTGTAGGATTTGAACCTACGACATTGGGTTTTGGAGACCCACGTTCTACCGAACTGAACTAAGAGCGCTTTCTTATATGAATAGATAAGACTGTAAAGAAAAGGATTACCCCATTTTTTTTGGATGCATAGTATTATTGAAATACTATGCCCAATTTAAATCGATCTCAGACGATCCCTCGTTACTGCTCAAAGGAGCAGTAATAGGTAGGGATGACAGGATTTGAACCCGTGACATTTTGTACCCAAAACAAACGCGCTACCAAGCTGCGCCACATCCCTTCCATTGCTCTACAGTGTCATTGTAGAGAATTCCTGTCTTGTTTTCCACATCGTTATTTCCTACGTTGATATACACAATTTTCTGTCCATTTCGTCTTTTTTTTTTTTTTTTTCTCATTTAACATATAATATTTAACATATATTAACATAACATATATTAACATATAATAATAGTCATAGTAAAAGACTTGTATACATATACAAAAATAAATGAGTATTTTTCGCAAATGCTCGGTAAGGGGGAGATGCTTTTTTTCTGTTTTAAGAAAAGAGAAAATCCTATTTACTTTTACTGGATCATTGTACAAAATTTAATATAAATTTAATATATTAATATTAGAGGAATCTTATGGATTCCGTGTACAACTATAAGTGGTCCTTAACTACCGATTTATGTATTACAATAAAAAAGGAGGTTTTTCGATGCGAGATTTAAAAACATATCTCTCTGTGGCACCAGTACTAAGTACGCTATGGTTCGGGGCTTTAGCAGGTCTATTGATAGAGATTAATCGTTTTTTTCCGGATGCGTTGACATTCCCCTTTTTTTCATTTTAGTTATTGAGATGGGAAGGAATGAAGAAGGTTAAAGATAGAATCAAATATCTGTGACTAACCCCCTCTCCGCTTTTCTCTTTTTTCCCTTTTTTCCATTTTTAAAATAAGGGAGGAAAGGGAAAAAATAAGAGTGGATTCACACATAGGGAGGTTCGGGTTCAATAAAAAAATGAATATTAATAAAAAATAATAGAGTAATGGGGGAGTAGAATATAAAATGTGGGTCTAAGGAAAAAGTATTATACAAGATATTATTATACAAGATATTTCAAAGTATTATACAAGATATTTAAACGAGAAATGAAATACTGTACTTCGATTTGAAATAGAGTTTATAAATCTTTGTATTACTTATTATTTTTTATTTTAATTTTATTTATTATGACTTTAATTTACTATGTACTTCGATCTTTCTTTTAGAATTCGATTTCAAGTTAGTAATTTCTATTTGTTTTCCTTCCTTTCTTCTTCTTCGTTTTGTAGAAGAGTTGAATAAATCCAAAATCCAAAGGAGGCTCATGGCCAAGGGTAAAGATGTCCGAGTAACGGTGATTTTGGAATGTACTAGTTGTGTCCGAAACGAGGTTAATGGGGTATCGAGGGGCATTTCCAGATACGTTACTCAAAAGAACCGTCACAATACACCTAATCGATTAGAATTGAGAAAATTCTGTCCGCATTGTTACAAATATACAATTCATGGGGAGATAAAGAAATAGGGCGAACTTAATATTACCCTTTCAAGGCAGGGTAAAAAATAACATTATATATAACATATTTAAATACAAAATAAACAAATCCTATATCCGTGACTTTCAAAATGAGAATTAAGAAATAGGATTTTCGAGATAAAGAGAAGGAATAAACTAAAACAAACTATGGATAAATCCAAACGACCCTTTCTTAAATCCAAGCGATCTTTTCGTAGACGTTTGCCCCCGATTCAATCGGGAGATCGGATTGATTATAGAAATATGAGTTTAATTAGTCGATTTATTAGTGAACAAGGCAAAATATTATCTAGACGAGTGAATAGATTGACCTTGAAACAACAACGATTAATTACTATTGCTATAAAACAAGCTCGTATTTTATCTTTGTTACCCTTTCTCAATAATGAGAAACCATTTGAAAGAAAGGAGTCGATCGCTAGAACTACTGGTCTTAGAACCAGAACCAGAAACAGAAACAGAACCAGAACCAGAAATAACTAGGCTTACTTTGGAATCATAATTTTAATGGAATCATAATTAGAATCCGAACTCAAAAGTAGATTGGTATTTTTCCGAGAATCCAGATTAGATTATCGGGTCGTAAGAAAAAAAAAAAAAGAATTGGAGAAAGCTTTTTCTACTGAGCGCGTTCATTCGTTTTGACTATTTTAGCATATTTTTTTTATCCCAGTAATTTCTACTCTAACTTCCCGGAGTTCATTCTTCGGGAAACTCCGTTTAAATTATTCCGACGGACTTTTTATAACCCACTTCTTTTATTATCTCATTGGAAATCGTATAAAGACAATCCCTATTTAATATAGCTATTTGTGCAAGTATTTTACGATTAAGAAGCAACCGTCCCTTGTACAGATCGTGTATTAATCTACTATAACTATGGGATACCCCCCATTCGCGAATTACTGCGTTTATCCGAGTGATCCACAAACGACGAAAATTGCTCTTTTGACTGCCCCGATCCTGATGAGCCGAAAACAAAGCTCTTATTTTCTGTTGAATAATAGTTCGAGTAAGTCTTGAAAGGGCCCCTCGAAAGTTCGATGCAAATAAACGAATTTTTGTTCTACGTCTACGAGCTATATATCCCCGTCTAATTCTAGTCATTGAATAGATGAAACTTCCACCGAATAACGAATTTATTTCTTTTCTTTCAGTTATTCCTTTCCCCTTTCCTAATCTATTAAGAACAAAACGTATTTTTCCAATGTATAAAATAAAAATTCCAAGGGCTTTGGCTACTATAACCTTCCTGACCGCCATTTTTTCTTTTTTTTAGGCATTTCAATGCGCAATAAAGAAATTCTATTGTGTTATAGGTGTCAAAAATAGAAAAAAAATGGATAAAGAAATAGCGGATTCCTTCGTTTCTATGGTGCCTTCCTAAACGGTGAGGTCTTCTCTATACACCGGAGCCTTTACTTCATTTAATCAACGTTATTGGTAACTTGTATAGTTCACCCTTTTTGGCCCTACCTATGAATTATCCAGCAATAGGCCTTTCACAATGAGATCTACCTATACAGTAACGGTATTTAATTATGAAACTTAGCTGGGTAGCTGACCCTCTTAGTCCGTTCTTGCCAGAGTAGGAGCTTAATCTTTATGCCTTTTTTATTTTATTTATATTTATTAAAAAGTAAGTAAATTAAATAAGTAAAAATGAAATAAATTTAATTAAAATTAAATTAAAGAAATTTAAAATAATTAAAAAAAAATTCAAATTAAATAAGTAAATAAGAAAGTAAATAAAAAAAAGATTTCCTCCGCTTAATGGCTAACCATTTGCTACCAATGGAGAATTTCTTCTCATCTTAAATTGAGATTTGCACCAACGGAAACCATAAAATTTATTCACAATGTAGGAATGTGATAGCTTTTCTTATTATTTTTTTTATATAGTGAATGGAGTCCCTTCTTACATTCTATACTATTCACCGGTACTGATCATTGATACTGGAAAGTTTTTTTCTTGCTTTTGTACCAGCGCATGGTATGATCTAAACGAGTCGCACATACACCCGAGTACATGTTCCTCGACGTTGAGGGCATCCCCGAAGAGCGGGGGATTTCGTGGCATTTCTGATTGGCTGTCTTGTATTTCTAATAAGTTGTTTAATAGTTGGCATGCTGAATTTATACATAATGGGGCTGGTTTAGATTGATCCTAACCGGAGAATTCTGAATTACTTCCAGTTATTCGAATAGTAAAATCATAGATAAAATCTCAAATTGCGTATTTGTGTGAAATCCGTCTTATTTTCATTCAACTCCTACAAGATCAACAATTCCATAAGCTTGTGCTTCTGTTGCTGACATAAAAGTATCTCTTTCCATGTCTTTGGATACAACCCAAAGGGGTTTGCCCGTTCTTTGTGCATAAACCATTGTGAGGGTTTCACGGAGTACCAGCACTTCTTCCGTTTCCATGACAGTTTCTCTCATGTTTACATCATAAAACAAACAAGCAGGTTGGTGCATCATTACCCTGATGATATAACATAATCAAAAGTTCTTCTACCCCGCATGATGAAGCGAAGAGAAAAGAAAGATAAAGACTAATATAATAGGAAAAAAGATAGAATTGAACAACCGTACGGGCATCTTTGATGCATTGCATATGCATACGGCTTTACAATAAAATTGACCCTTACCCTCCAACCCTCCAAAAAAGAGAAAGAAAGAGAAAAGTAAAATATACCAGACCCTGGTGGGTTAAATGATCAAATGGCCACCCTTCCT